TCTTTTTAGTTCCAGAACACGAACAAGTAAAAATTGATTCAGAGGATCGAATAAAAATTTTAAAATTTTTATTCGATGCAGTTAGAACTATTCCCAACGATAAAACGATTAAAAATAAATATAATAAATCTATTGGAATAACAGAAATTAATAAAAAAGTTCCCCGATGGTCATACAAATTAATCAACGATTTAGAACAACAGGAAGGAGAAACTGAGGAAAGTGTGGTAGAGGATCATGAGATTCGTTCAAGAAAAGCCAAACGTGTAGTGATTTTTACTGATAACCAACAGAATACTGATGCTTATACTAATACCCAAGAAATTAATAATACTGATCAAACAGACGAGGTGGCTTTGATACGTTATTCACAACAATCAGATTTTCGTCGAGACATAATTAAAGGCTCCATGCGCGCTCAAAGACGTAAAACAGTTACTTGGAACCTCTTTCAAGCAAATGCGCATTCCCCCCTTTTTTTGGACCGAATAGACAATTTTTTTTTTTTTTTTATTTCCGAGCGGATGGAAATAATTTTTAGAAATTGGATGTGGAAAAACACAAAATTCACAATTTCGGATTATACAGATAAAAAGACAAAAGAAAGTAATAAAAAAAACGAGGAGGACAAAAAAGAAGAAGACAAAAGAAAGGAGAAAGTACGTATAGAAATAGCGGAAGCCTGGGATAGTATTTTACTTGCTCAAGTACTAAGAAGTTTTTTGTTAGTAACCCAATCAATTCTTAGAAAATATATTATATTACCTTCATTGATAATAACTAAAAATATCGTCCGTATACTATTATTTCAATTTCCTGAATGGTCTGAGGATTTAAAGGATTGGAATAGAGAAATGCATGTTAAATGTACCTATAATGGCGTTCAATTATCAGAAAAAGAATTTCCAAAAAACTGGTTAACAGACGGTATTCAGATCAAGATCCTATTTCCTTTTCGTCTTAAACCTTGGCACAGATCTAAGCTACGAGCCCCTTATAACGATCCAATGAAAAAGAAAGGTCAAAAAAACGATTTTTGTTTTTTAACAATTTTTGGAATGGAAGCTGAACTACCCTTTGGTTCTCCCAGAAAACAATTTTCATTTTTTGAACAAATTTTTAAAGAACTAAAAAAAAAAATAAAAAAATGGAAAAAAAAATGTTTTCTAATTATAATAATTTTTAAAGAACAAACTCAATTTTTTATAAATGTATCAAAAGAAACAAAAAAATGGGTCATTAAAAGCATTCTATTTATAAAAGAAATAATAAAGGAACTATCAAAAATAAACCCAATTTTATTATTTGGATTGAGAGAAATAGAAGTATATGAATTGAGTGAAACTAAAAAAGATTCGATAATCAGTAATCGTATGATTCATGAATCGTCCATTCAAATTAGATCTCAAGATTGGACAAATTATTCATTAACAGAAAAAAAAATGCAAGATCTGACGGATAGAACAAATACAATCATAAATCAAATAGAAAAAATTACAAAAGACAAGAAAAAAGAATTTATAACTCCAGATATAAATTTTAGTTCTAACAAACTAAGTTATGATGATAAAAAACGGGAATCACAAAAAAATATTTTGCAGGTATTAAAAAGAAGAAATGTTCGATTAATGCGTAAATCACATTATTTTATAAAATTTTTAATTGAAAGGATATACATAGATATCTTTCTATGTATCATTAATATTCCTAGCATCAATACACAACTTTTTCTTGAATCAACAAAAAAAATTCTTAATAAATGCATTAACGATAATGAAGCAAATCAAGAAAGAATTGATAAAACAAATCAAAGTTTAATTAACTTTATTTCAAATATAAAAAAGTCGCTTTCTAATACTAATATTAGTAATAAGAATTCAAAGACTTTTTGTGACTTATCTTACTTTTCACAAGCATATGTATTTTACAAATTATCACAAACCCAACTTATTAACTTATATAAGTTAAAGTCTGTCTTTCAATATAACGGAACATCTCTTTTTCTTAAGAATGAAATAAAGAATTTTTTTGTTGTAACACAAGAACTATTTAATTCCGAATTAAGACATAAGAATCTTCGAAATTCTGGAATGAATCAATGGAAAAATTGGTTAAGGAATCATTATCAATATCAATGTGATGTATCTCAGATTAAATGGTCTATATTAGTACCACAAAAATGGCGAAATATATTCAATCGACACTATATAGCTAAAAATAAAGATTTATGTGATTTATATGAAAAAGATAAATTTATTCACTACGAAAAAAAAAAAAAAAAGGATTCATTACTGAATCAAAAGGGAAATTTTAAAAAACAATATAGATATGATCTTTTAGCATATAAATCTATTAATTATGAAGATAAGAAGGGCTCCTCTATTTATGGATCACCATTAAAAGTAAAAAATAACCAAGATATTTTTTATAATTACAACACACATAAACCAAAATCATTTAATATGCTAGAAGGTATTCCTATTATACCTATCAATAATTATCTAGTAGAAGATGATATTAGAGATATGGATAAAAATCTGGATAGAAAATATTTTGATTGGAGAATCATAAATTTTTGTCTTAAAAAGAAGGTCGATATTGAAGCCTGGGTCGATATTGATACTGACACTAACAGTAATAAATATACTAAGACTAGAGTTAATAACTATCAAATAATTGATAAAATCAATAACAATAAGAAGGGTCTTTTTTATTTCACGATTAAGCAAGATCAAGAAATAAACCTATCCAATCAAAAAACCTTTTTTGATTGGATGGGAATGAATGAAGAAATACTAAGCCGTCCCATATCAAATCTGGAACTTTGGTTCTTCCCAGAATTTGTGAGACTTTATAATACGTATAAAATGAAACCGTGGTTTATACCAATTAAATTACTACTTTTAAATTCTAATATAAATGAAAATGATAGTGAAAACAAAAGCATCACTGGAAATAAAAAAAGAGATACTTTTATATCAATATCATCGAATGAAAAAGAATCTCTTGAATTAGAAAACCTAAATCAAGGGGAAAAAGAATCCGCAGGCCAAGCGGATCTTAAATCAGCTCTTTCAAACCAAGAAAAAGATGTTGAAGAAGATTATAATTATATGGTATCTGACATGAAAAAACATAGAAATAAAAATCAATACAAGATCAATACAAAAGCGGAGTTTGATTTATTCCTAAAAAGGTATTTGCATTTTCAATTGAGATGGGATGATTCTTTAAATAAAAAAATAATCAATAACATCAAAGTATATTGTCTCCTGCTTAGACTGATAAATCTAAGAGAAATTACTATATCCTCTATTCAAAGGGGCGAAATGAGTCTGGATATTCTGATGATTCAGAAAGATTTAACTCTTACAGAATTGATTAAAAGGGGAATTTTGATTATTGAACCAATCCGTCTATCTATAAAAAATGATGGAAAGTTTATTATGTATCAAACCATCGGTATTTCATTAGTTCATAAAAGTAAACACCAAATTAATGAAAGATACCGAGAAAAAAAACATGTTGATAAGAATTCTGATGAAGTTATTACAAAACATCAAAAGATGGCTGGAAATATCGATAAAAATAATTATGATTTGGTTGTTCCTGAAAATATTTTATCACCTAGACGTCGTAGAGAATTGAGAATTCTAATTTGTTTCAATTTTAAGAATATAAATGATATGCATAGAAATGCAGCATTTTGTAATGGGAATAAGGTAAACAGTCAAGTTTTGTATAAAAGCAAAAAATATAAAAAAAAACTTATTAAATTAAAGTTATTTCTTTGGCCCAATTATCGATTAGAAGATTTAGCTTGTATGAATCGTTATTGGTTTAATACCAATAATGGCAGTCGTTTCAGTATGGTAAGGATACATATGTATCCGCGATTGAAAATTCATTAATTATTAGTACATTTTTATTCTATTTATTCTATTTCCCATACCATATCTGGTCTATGACGACAAAGAGATGCACACATGCATTGTCTTACATTCCATTCTGATACATGATACTAATTCAATAACATATCAATTAGATCTAGAAATTAATCAACATTATTATTTTAGGTCTAAATTTTTATCTTTTGTGAGTGCAGAAAACGACCATCCTTTTGTATACCCTTTCAAATAAAATCTAATTTTAAAATCGGATTGATTAAATTTTATTAAAAAAAAAAATTATAAATTAATATTAATAACGAATAACGAAATTAAGATTATTGTATATACCAAATAAAAATGAGTGACATTATTATTACTGATCAATAAAGATATCTATCAATAAAAATATATTAAAATAAAAAGAGAGTGGGGGGGGAAGATTTCATTTTATGTTAAAAGATTCATTAAACGCAGTTTTTTTTTCACAAGAAGAAAAAGAAGAAAACAGAGGATCTGTTGAATTTCAAATAGTTAGTTTCACCAATAGGATCCGAAGACTTACTTCACATTTAGAATTACACAAAAAAGACTATTTATCTCAGAGAGGTTTACGTAAAATTCTGGGAAAACGCCAACGACTGCTGTCTTATTTGTCAAAGAAAAATAGAATATGTTATAAAGAATTAATCAATCGGTTGGATATTCGGGAGTCAAAAACTCGTTAATTTGAAAGGGCATTTTCAATTATTTGATTTATTAGATCTTGAATTTTAATGAACTTGTTTTCGTTTTCAGCAATTCATGAAAGAATGAATCGAGGAAAAACCTATGAATAGACCGGCTACAAGAAAAGACCTCATGATAGTCAATATGGGCCCCCACCACCCATCAATGCATGGTGTTCTTCGACTCATCATTACTCTAGATGGTGAAGATGTTATTGACTGTGAACCAATATTGGGTTATTTACACCGAGGGATGGAAAAAATTGCGGAAAACCGAACAATTATACAATATTTGCCTTATGTAACACGTTGGGATTATTTAGCTACTATGTTCACAGAAGCAATAACTGTAAACGGACCGGAACAGTTGGGAAATATTCAAGTACCTAAAAGAGCCAGCTATATCAGAATAATTATGTTGGAGTTGAGTCGTATAGCTTCTCATTTGTTATGGCTCGGTCCTTTTATGGCGGATATTGGTGCACAAACTCCCTTTTTCTATATTTTCAGAGAAAGAGAATTAGTATATGATCTATTCGAAGCTGCCACCGGCATGAGAATGATGCATAATTATTTTCGTATCGGAGGAGTAGCGGCCGATCTACCTCATGGCTGGATAGATAAATGTTTGGATTTCTGCGATTATTTTTTAACAAGAGTTGCTGAATATCAAAAACTTATTACACGAAATCCTATTTTTTTAGAACGAGTCGAGGGAGTAGGCATTATTGGTAGAGAAGAAGTAATAAATTGGGGTTTATCGGGACCAATGCTGCGAGCTTCCGGAATACAATGGGATCTTCGTAAAGTTGATCATTATGAATGTTACGACGAATTTGATTGGGAAGTACAGTGGCAAAAAGAAGGAGATTCATTGGCCCGTTATCTAGTCCGAATTGGTGAAATGATAGAATCCATAAAAATTATTCAACAGGCCCTGGAAGGAATTCCAGGGGGACCCTATGAGAATTTAGAAATACGATACTTTGATAGAGAAAGGAATCCGGAATGGAATGATTTTGAATATCGATTTATAAGTAAAAAACCTTCTCCTACATTTGAATTGCCGAAACAAGAACTTTATGTGAGAGTCGAAGCCCCAAAGGGAGAATTGGGAATTTTTCTGATAGGGGATAGGAGTGGTTTTCCTTGGAGATGGAAAATTCGCCCGCCGGGTTTTATCAATTTGCAAATTCTTCCTCAGTTAGTTAAAAGAATGAAATTGGCTGATATTATGACGATACTAGGTAGTATAGATATCATTATGGGAGAAGTTGATCGTTGAAATGATAATTGATACACCAGAAGTACAAGATATCGATTCTTTTTCTAGATTCGAATTTTTAAAAGAGGTTTATGGAATTATATGGGTGCTTATTCCTATTTTGACTATTGTATTGGGAATCACAATAGGCGTACTGGTAATTGTATGGTTAGAAAGAGAAATATCCGCAGGGATACAACAACGTATTGGACCTGAATACGCCGGTCCTTTGGGAGTTCTTCAAGCTCTAGCGGATGGGGCAAAACTACTTTTCAAAGAAAATCTTTTTCCATCTAGGGGGGATACTCGTTTATTCAGTATCGGGCCATCCATAGCAGTCATATCAATTTTAGTAAGCTATTCAGTAATTCCTTTTGGCTATCACCTTGTTTTAGCGGATCTCAATATCGGTGTTTTTTTATGGATTGCCATTTCCAGTATTGCTCCAATTGGACTTCTTATGTCAGGATACGGGTCAAATAATAAATATTCCTTTTTAGGTGGTCTACGAGCTGCTGCTCAATCGATTAGTTATGAAATACCATTAACTTTATGTGTGTTATCAATATCTCTACGTGCGATTCGTTGATACATAGACATAAACTTTTCTCTATTCCTTCCTTTCAAAGAAAGGGTTGGAATGAATTCAGTAGATATCTTCATTTTTTTTTATTCATTAGTCGGATTGATGAACTAAATCAAATAGTTATATGAGTGAAAGAAAACAGCTTATATATAAATTTGCAGTAAAAAGATTGAGTCTCATTTTCTATGTATAAGAGTTAGAGAGTTAAGCGGAAATAAACATAAACAGAAGGGACCGTTTCCCCCAAGATTGGTTGATTAGTCATCCTGACTTGAAGCGGGCTCAAAAGATCGACCGTATTGAGTTTTCACTATCATTTGTATGTATTACCATAGCGGGGGGTTAAGCAAAAACGAGTGGATGGTTAGAAACACCAAAATATGTAAAGGATTGGTAATGGAGATTATGTAAATTCTCCAAAAGTACATTTTTACATAATAATACAAACAAAGAATACTAATTGGGGCTTTAAGTTGGTAGAAATTATCAGGCAGTACTCCCCACGACACGATTCCGATCCAGAGTATGCTCCTATCCACCGATTAAATAAATAACTATTGGGAACGAAATAATCCTTTACTTTATTTTTATTTTGTAAGCCCTCTTTTTCTCAGAAATAGAAAGAAGAATAGGAACGAAAAAAAAAAGAGAAAGAAATCCAATAAAAAAGATATCTTTTTTATTCTTTTTTCCTTTTATTCTTTACCATATACAATACATATTAATAGATATAGAATTTGTGTCATAATTCATGAATTAATATAGAATTCTTTTTCGTAAATGAAACCAACGGGTTATTAATATTTCTACAAGAAGTATTTTATTGAACAATTATGTTATTACTCAACAAAGAAGAATTGAAATTATTATTGAAATTATTAAAGAAAGGATGAGATCAATTCAGAAGTACTTTTTTTTTTATTTAATATTTAATTTAAATAATTATAACAGACAGAATTCAATTGGTCTAATTTGGGACCGTCCAATAGATTTTTACCTTATCCATCCTACAAACACATCAAGATAAAATAATACTGACGCGGTTCTTAGATTTATTTCTGGCCTTCAAGGAGCCGTATGAGGTGAAAATCTCATGTACGGTTCTGTAATAGCGATGGTAACAGTGGTGGTATCACCGACTATAATTATCTAACAGTTCAAGTACAATTGATATAGTTGAGGCGCAATCAAAATACGGTTTTTGGGGATGGAATTTGTGGCGTCAGCCTATCGGGTTTATCATTTTTATCATTTCTTCCCTAGCAGAATGTGAGAGATTACCTTTTGATTTACCAGAAGCAGAAGAAGAATTAGTAGCGGGTTATCAAACCGAATACTCGGGTATAAAATTTGGTTTATTTTATGTTGCTTCCTATCTAAACCTATTAGTTTCTTCATTATTTGTAACAGTGCTTTACTTGGGAGGTTGGAATATCTCTATTCCAGACATATATGTTTCTGAGCTTTTTGAAATAAATAAAACATGTGTAGTTTTTGGAGCAACAATTGGTATCTTTATTACATTAGCTAAAACTTATTTGTTTTTGTTCATTCCTATCACAACAAGATGGACTTTACCGAGGCTAAGAATGGACCAACTATTGAATCTTGGATGGAAATTTCTCTTACCTATTTCTCTCGGTAATCTATTATTAACAACCTCTTCTCAACTATTTTCGCTGTAAAGGAACATTCTATATTCACAACTTGTCTCAAACAAGAGAAATAAACAAACATAAAATTATTCATATATATTAATGATATGTTCTCTATGGTAACTGGGTTCATGAATTATGGTCAACAAACAGTACGAGCTGCAAGGTACATTGGTCAAAGTTTCATGATTACTTTATCCCACGCAAATCGTTTACCTGTAACTATTCAATATCCTTATGAAAAATTAATTACCGCGGAGCGTTTCCGCGGTCGAATCCATTTTGAATTTGATAAATGTATTGCTTGTGAAGTATGTGTTCGTGTATGTCCTATAGATCTACCCGTTGTTGATTGGAAATTGGAAACAGATATTCGCAAGAAACGGTTGCTTAATTACAGTATTGATTTTGGAGTCTGTATATTTTGTGGTAATTGCGTTGAGTATTGTCCAACAAATTGTTTATCAATGACTGAAGAATATGAACTTTCTACTTATGATCGTCACGAATTGAATTATAATCAAATTGCTTTGGGTCGTTTACCAATGTCAGTAATTGATGATTATACAATTAGAACAATTTTTAATTCGCCTCAAATAAAAAATAAAAAAAGTAATAATTAATTAATTATTAATTAAAGAATAATTACTTTACTAATACTAAGGTTCAGTTTTGATCTAAAAGGTTTCTTTCGTTTTGTTTGGTCAATAACTACAAATCCCAACTATTGATTGTTTGGTAAGAATCACGTCTTAATTTGGATTGAAAATCCATTAATTAAAATATATAAAGATATTTTAAAATATATAGTTTCGAATTAGAAATACTCTTTCAGATAAAGAATTAAATTAGTCCAATAATTGTACTTACATTTATTCACATTCACATCTTTGGGATTAAATTAGGAATTGCTCAAAAATCATAAAAAAAATTCTGGTTGGGTCTCAATAAGGTCATGAAAAACATTTAGATTTATTTATCTCTTATTTTACATATAATGGATTTGCCCGGACCAATACATGATTTTCTTTTAGTCTTTCTGGGATCGGTTCTTATACTAGGAGGTATCGGAGTGGTATTATTTACCAACCCCATTTATTCTGCCTTTTCATTGGGACTGGTTCTTGTTTGTATATCCTTATTCTATATTCTATTAAACTCCTATTTTGTAGCTGCTGCACAACTCCTTATTTACGTCGGAGCTATAAATGTTTTAATCATATTTGCTGTGATGTTCATGAATGGTTCAGAATATTACAAAGATTTGAATCTTTGGACCATTGGGGATGGGGTTACTTTGCCAGTTTGCACAAGTATTTTTGTTTTACTCATGATTACTATTACAGATACGTCATGGTACGGGATTATTTGGACTACAAGATCAAACCAGATTATAGAGCAAGATTTGATAAGTAATAGTCAACAAATTGGAATTCATTTATCAACAGATTTTTTTCTTCCATTTGAATTCGTTTCGATAATTCTTTTAGCCGCTTTGATAGGTGCAATTGCCGTGGCGCGACAGTAATAAATCTATAGAATTAGCAACAGCAATCCAAATTTAACTCTGTTTAGTTTTATTACATTTATTTACCTTCAATTAAAGATTGTTTATGTCTAAAATAGAAATTATTTTATTCAATAGATTCAATTACCGATATATTCCCTTGTTCCGTACTTTTTTTTATTCTAGTCAATTGAATCTATTGAATTGTTGTTCAGTTCATATTGAAATGAATCGAAATTGCTAAGGAGTTGGTCAATGATGCTCGAACATGTACTTGTTTTGAGTGCCTACTTATTTTCTATCGGTATCTATGGATTGATCACGAGCCGAAATATGGTTAGAGCCCTTATGTGTCTTGAACTTATACTGAATGCGGTTAATATAAATTTCGTAACATTTTCTGATTTTTTTGATAGTCGCCAATTAAAAGGAAATATTTTCTCAATTTTTGTTATAGCTATTGCAGCCGCTGAAGCGGCTATTGGCCTGGCTATTGTTTCTTCAATTTATCGTAACAGAAAATCAACTCGTATCAATCAATCGAATTTGTTGAATAAGTAGTATTAATCATATAAATTATAATATGATTTATGATTAAATTCGAATTACCATGATCATACATTATGTATAATACATGTTTTAGAAAATGTAAGAAATCAAAGTATCTTGGCTCTATCGCATGAGTCGATCCAGAAGTAGATTGATTAGAAAAATTCTGATAAATTATTGATTCATCTGGTGTCTAAATATATGATTCATTTACAAGTTTACTAGATCGAAAATTTCTGACATTAAAAAATTTATAGATCCAATGTCACATTCAGTAAAGATTTATGATACGTGTATAGGGTGTACTCAATGTGTGCGAGCCTGCCCAACAGATGTATTAGAAATGATACCTTGGGACGGATGTAAAGCTAAGCAAATTGCTTCTGCTCCAAGAACAGAGGACTGTGTCGGTTGTAAGAGATGTGAATCCGCCTGTCCAACGGATTTTTTGAGTGTTCGAGTTTATTTATGGCATGAAACAACTCGAAGTATGGGTCTAGCTTATTAATACGTACCCTACTTGAATACATTTGATTTTTTTTTTTACCTTTACCGACAAAAACCCGCGCTCAAAAAATATTTATTTTGAGCACGGGTTTTTCTGGTCCAAGTTTATCTTGTTTTTACCATGAATTATTTTCCTTGGTTAACGCTAGTTGTAGTTTTGCCAATATTTGCGGGTTCCTTAATTTTCTTTCTCCCTCATAGAGGTAATAAGGTAATTAGGTGGTATACTATAGGTATATGCTTAATGGAACTCCTTCTAACAACCTATGCATTCGGTTATCATTTCCAATTGGATGATCCATTAATGCAACTGACAGAGGATTATAAATGGATCAATTTTTTTGATTTTTACTGGAGATTGGGAATAGATGGAATTTCTGTAGGACCTATTTTACTGACAGGATTTATCACAACTTTAGCTACTTTAGCGGCTTGGCCGGTTACTCGAGATTCCCGACTATTCCATTTCCTGATGTTAGCAATGTATAGCGGTCAAATAGGACCATTTTCTTCTCGAGACCTTTTACTTTTTTTCATCATGTGGGAGTTAGAATTAATTCCAGTTTATCTACTTCTATCCATGTGGGGGGGAAAGAAACGTTTGTATTCAGCTACAAAATTTATTTTATACACTGCAGGAAGTTCTGTTTTTTTATTAATGGGAGTTCTGGGTATTGGTTTATATGGTTCCAATGAACCAACATTAAATTTTGAAACATCAGCTAATCAATCGTATCCTGTAGTACTGGAAATAATATTCTATATTGGATTTCTTATTGCTTTTGCTGTCAAATCACCGATCATACCCTTACATACATGGTTACCAGACACCCATGGAGAGGCACATTACAGTACTTGTATGCTTTTAGCCGGAATATTATTAAAAATGGGAGCATATGGGTTAGTTCGAATCAATATGGAATTATTACCCCACGCCCATTCTATATTTTCTCCCTGGTTGATGATAGTAGGCACAATTCAAATAATCTATGCAGCTTCAACATCTCCGGGTCAGCGTAATTTAAAAAAAAGAATAGCCTATTCTTCTGTATCTCATATGGGTTTCATAATTATAGGAATTGGTTCTATAAGCGATACAGGACTCAACGGAGCTATTTTACAAATAATCTCTCACGGATTTATTGGCGCTGCGCTTTTTTTCTTGGCCGGAACGAGTTATGATAGAATACGTCTTGTTTATCTTGACGAAATGGGCGGAATGGCTATCGCAATTCCAAAAATATTCACAAATTTCAGTATCTTATCAATGGCTTCTCTTGCATTACCGGGCATGAGCGGTTTTGTTGCCGAATTGATAGTTTTTTTTGGAATACTTACTAGCCAAAAATATCTTTTAATGACAAAAATATTAATTACTTTTGTAATGGCAATTGGAATGATATTAACTCCTATTTATTCATTATCTATGTTACGCCAGATGTTCTATGGATACAAGCTTTTTAATGCCCCCAACTCTTATTTTTTTGATTCTGGACCGCGAGAATTATTTGTTTCGATCTCTATCCTTTTACCTGTAATAGGTATTGGTGTTTATCCCGATTTCGTTTTATCATTATCAGTTGACAAGGTCGAAGCTATTATATCCAATTATTTTTATAGATAGTTTTCGTGAGTAAAACAAAAGATTAAACCGAAATCCCATTATTTTTTTTAATCGCTCATTGTACAATAAAAAAATAAGTCTTTTTTCTTCTCTTAAGTTAAAAAGTTCAATAAAAAAATTGGAATTCTATTATAACCGGATATGTTTGGCATTTGTGAGAACCATTTGAATCATTCCATTTACATTACTTGATTCAAATGGTTCTTGATGGTTTACATGAAGTTTTCGTATATATACACGTATGCCGTCCTATGTTTCTATTCGTCAAGTCAAGTCCTTTATTTAATTAGATGTTAATGTAAATGAACCATAACTATGCAACCCTATTCCTAATAGATTAACCCCAAAATAGCATATCCAAATTATAAGAAATCCCATTGAGGCCACAATTGCAGAATTTACACTTTCAAAATTTTTATTTGTTCTAATATGTAAATAGATCGCGAATACGGTCCAAGTAATAAATGCCCAAGTCTCCTTTGGATCCCAATTCCAATACGACCCCCATGCTTCATTAGCCCATACTGCTCCCGAAAGAATACCTACGGTTAAAAGGATAAACCCTAAACTAATAATACGATAACTCCACCGATCCAATTGTTGAATCAATTGATACCTGTAATAATTTTGAGACGAAATAAAAGAAGTGTGTTGTAAGACATTGTTTCTTTCATTCACGTATTGAATCTCATCAAAGTAAAATGACTCATTTACTAAATTATTGTTTTTACTAAAAATCCTTATGAATTTTCGAAATGTAATGACTAGAAGAGCTAGTGATAATAATGATCCACATAAAAGAGCTGCATAGCTCAATACCATCATACTTACGTGCATCATTAACCAATGAGATTGGAGAGCGGGTACTAATATTGCGGATTGATGCATTTCAGTTAAAAGACCTGAAGTAGCAAAACCTTGAGTAAAAATAGCACTTGGTGCGGTTATTGCGCTTAAATGGTTCTTATGTTTTTTAAAATACGGAATCATATGAATAATGTAAAAACTCCACGAAAGAAAAATTAATGATTCATATAAATCGCTTAATGGTAAATGCCCAAAATACATCCAACGAGTAACTAATAATCCTGTTATACAGAAAAAAGTAGCTATCATCCCCTTTTCTGACGAATCATATAGTCCTACGATTTCATCGACTAATAAAGTTATCAAATGAATTGTAATTACAATTGAAACGATCGAAAAGGATATATGAGTTAATATATGCTCTAAAGTTGAAAATATCATAAAAATTATTAAAAAGGGGGTCCCTCAATTATAGGAATTGAAATCGGGAATTGAATTCATTATAGGACTTACTTTACTCTTTTAGAAGATGCCATGCCGCCACTCGGACTCGAACCGAGATGCTCTAGCACTGCTTCCTAAGAGCAGCGTGTCTACCGATTTCACCATAGCGGCTTATTCTAAATTATAATAACCTATTTTTATTCAATCGTCGAGTTAATTCAATGCAATTTTTTTTTTAGGAAATCATTCAAATTGATGAATAAAAACTTGTTTAAAAATTATGGATTTAAACTTAAACGTTTTCGTTAATAATATTTATTATTCTTATTATTATCTTTTTTTTTATTATTTTAGGATGTCCATTTTATTTAACTGAACTAACAATGCGCTTTTTCGTAGGTTATTACTTTATGCTCTCCTAAAACTAAAATGTAACGGTTGTAACTAGATAATTTTAACCTCAATCCATGGATAGAACTAAAAACAATGTTCTATCTCGTTTGCATTTTTTAATGATTCATTTCTTTTATCATTTTTTTTTTATTAATCTAAAATAAAAAAGATAACTAAATAAAATTATTTTTATTATTGAGTTATTGAGTCAAGTCGATGGGGAAAGTGAGAATCCCCATCCTGAAAATTATAAAACATACTAAAACGAAAGGTGATAAACCTTGTGCTTGCGTTTATCCTTTTTTCAAACAAAAAAGTACCATTCATTTTTAGAATTCAGTAGACAACAGAATTCTTATCTATATCAGAAACGAAAGCAAAAAGACGCCTTCAAATTAAAGTAAAACAAATAAAATTAAATATTAGTTTAAATTAAAGCATTACGAAACTAATTATTTTTTATTTATTTATGATTTCTATTTATTATATTGTAATTTATTTTATATATATATAATTATATAAATATAAAAAATTTATATGATTTTACTATTATGATTTACTATTATTATGTTAATATTATTATGTTAATATTAATTAGAATTGATTAATATTAATTTTTATAACTTAATAACTTATAAATAAATTATAAACATAATTAAATTACTTTTATAATTTATAATTAGAACGATTGAGATTATTTATTTGTTACACAAAAAAAACTTTTTGAACTCCCGGTAGAAAGAGATTTCGCTAACGAAAAAGCTTTCAATGCTGCCCGATATCCCTTCCTTTTCCAAATATTTTTACGAATCCGTTTTTTTGAAATAGAGGTGCGTTTTTTTGGAACTGCCATTAAAAAATTATAATAGGTTCTTCAGTTGGATGTGAAAGACATCTATTGTTCAAAATAAATTGTTCTTTACTATTCCCTATCTATTTATTCTCTAAATTAGACTCCCAAAAGGGAGGATATGTAAAAATCGCATAAAATATTATTAAGAACAATAAGATCTACGATGCCAAACCAAATAGAATAGATTAAATTTTATAAACTAAAAAAATACACACAAAAAAGATTGTGCGTTTCGTTTTATTTCTATTTCCGTCCTGTTACATTTATACATGTAATAAAATACATTGAAAAGTTTAATAACCCAACCCCTCTCTCCTTTAATTAAAAAAAACTTTATTAAAAAAAACTTTAATAATTTTATTTTCTATTATAGTAATTAATTAAATTAGTCAAGCTCCAAAAAAGAGTACACCAATTTATATTCTCAAATTAGAATGAGACTAGTAGTTAATCTTACAAAATACATAATTTTATATTAAAGGCATTTTATTTGCCCTTTTTTTTATTTTACGTAAAATAAAGTATTGCATATCATAGCATTTACTACAAATAGCTTTTATTGTAATGGAAGACAATCAATTAGTTCAAAAACAAATTGGTTACTGATTCTGAATAATCTAATTACAATAATGTAGTTTTTATGGGCCAAGTTATGGGCTTTATGATTCATATCAAATACTGTTTTTGGTGTAATTACTTATCCTTGCTCTATAGATCTATAGATATAAATAAATTAAAATTATTGTAATGCATAATAATTAGAATGAAAATTTTAATTTAATATTAACAATTATTAACAATTCAATAAAAAAAAAATACGTATTTTTTTTTCACTAGTGACTTGTTCATATCATTTTACCAATTATAACTTATAACCTCTTGATTTTAAATATTTGAAGTAGTTTGGAAAGATTAAGAATAATTAAGGCTAGAAAATTCTATTTAAGTTTTATTTTATATATCTTAATTTTTTTTTTATTAACTGACCCCTTTCAAAAGAAAATAAATAAGAACCGGTGAATCAAAAATAATTAATATTAATTAAGATAAATTTTTTTATTTATTTTTTTTATGGAATATACATATCAATATTCATGGATTATACCTTTCATTCCACTTCCAGTTCCTATGTTAATTGGAGCAGGACTTATACTTTTTCCAACGGCAACAAAAAATCTTCGCCGTATGTGGGCTTTTCCTAGTGTTTTATTGTTAAGTATAGTTATGGTTTTTTCAGCCAATTTTTCTATTCAGCAAATAACTAACAATTCTGTCTATCAATATGTATGGTCTTGGACCATCAATAATGATTTTTCTTTAGAATTTGGCTACTTGGTTGATCCACTTACTTCTATTATGTCAATATTAATCACTACTGTTGGAATTATGGTTCTTATTTATAGTGACAATTATATGTCTCATGATGGGGGATATTTGCGATTTTTTGCTTATATGAGTTTTTTCAATACTTCAATGTTGGGATTAGTTACCAGTTCTAATTTGATACAAATTTATATTTTTTGGGAATTGGTTGGAATGTGTTCTTATCTATTAATAGGTTTTTGGTTCACACGACCTAGTGCGGCGAATGCTTGTCAAAAAGCGTTTGTAACAAATCGTGTCGGGGATTTTGGTTTATTATTAGGAATTTTGGGTTTTTATTGGATAACGGGTAGTTTCGAATTTCGAGATTTATTTGAAATATTCAATAACTTGGTTTATAATAATGAGGTTAATTTTTTATTTGTTATTTTATGTGCCTTCCTATTATTTGCCGGCGCAGTTGCTAAATCCGCCCAATTTCCCCTTCATGTATGGTTACCTGATGCCATGGAAGGGCCTACCCCCATTTCGGCTCTTATACATGCCGCTACTATGGTAGCAGCAGGAATTTTTCTTGTAGCTCGGCTTCTTCCTCTTTTCATAGTTATACCTTACATAATAAATATAATAGCTTTGATAGGTATAATAACATTACTTTTAGGAGCCACTTTAGCTATTGCTCAAAAAGATATTAAGAAAAGCTTAGCTTATTCTACAATGTCTCAATTGGGTTATATGATGTTAGCTCTAGGTATGGGGTCTTATCGAGCTGCTTTATTTCATTTGATTACTCATGCTTATTCGAAAGCATTGTTGTTCTTAGGATCTGGATCAATTATTCATTCGATGGAAGCTATTGTTGGATATTCTCCAGATAAAAGTCAGAATATGGTTATTATGGGCGGTTTAAGAAAACATGTACCAATTACAAAAACTGCTTTTTTATTAGGTACACTTTCTCTTTGTGGTATTCCACCTCTTGCTTGTTTTTGGTCCAAAGATGAAATTCTTAATGATAGTTGGTTGTATTCACCGATTTTTGCAATAATAGCCTGTTCCACAGCGGGATTAACGGCATTTTATATGTTTCGGATCTATTTACTTGCTTTTGAAGGGCATTTAAACATTTATTTTCAAACTTACAGTGGCAAAAAAAGTAGCTCGTTCTATTCAATGTCTCTATGGGGTAAAGATAAAGAAGGACAAAAAATTATTAAAACAAATTTTCGTTTATTAGATTTATTAACAACGAAAAACAATGAAAAAACATATTTTTTAAACACATATCGAATTTATAGTAATGAAAATGTAAGAAGCATGGTGCAGCCTTTTATTAGTATTAATCATTTTGGCACTAAAAAGCCTTTCTTATA